TTTGGACGATGCATATGTAGAAAGCCTATTTTTTTCTAGTATTGACTAGCCAATTTGATCTTTTTTTCCTTCTTTCTATAGTGGAGATAGTCGCACGTAATGACAGATCACGGCCATATTATTAAAAGCTTGTGGTAAGAATGGGTTTCGTTCTAGTGCCCGGAAATAATATTCCAAAGCCTTTGTATGCTCCCCGTTGCTTGTGTGTATAAGGCCTATGTTATAGAGTATATAACTTCGATCATAGGGATCAATTTCTGGTCGCGTAGCTTCATAATAATTCTGTAAAGCTTCCGCATAATTTCCTTCGGATTGAGCCGACATCCGTTACGGTCGTTCATTTTATTCAAAAAATCTCCGCTCCAGAACCGTACGTGAGATTTTCATCTCATACGGCTCCTCCCTTCTGTGCATAGTACTAAGGGGAATAATACATGGAATCCAAAATTCCCTATTCTTATTATGAACTGACAGGAGCTGGTATTTTTACAAGAAATCTCTAGCCAGCCTTCCCGCAAGAGGTTTTTTTTCTTAACACCAATCGTATTAGTGCTAGATAGAAATGGTAACTCCAACGATTTCTTTGTCCTCAACGCCTACTATTTCCAGGAATTAGTCACTTCAACGATCTTTGATGGTTATATGGGTATCCAAAGTACGAACGAGATGGATGTTTGTTGTCCCAACCATTCTTGTTAGGCCCGATACCGATAAGGAAAAGGGCAATTTATAACAAAATAACAAAGTTTTCGTGTTGTTGATTCCTAGTGTAGTGCTTCTCCCCCTATGCCGCCTATTGGTACTATTGGAGTAGGATTGCCCCGCAATACAGAACCTATAGGTGTAACCTTTTGTTCAATACTAAAATCGATATTTAAAGTAAATTAAAGTATCTGAGGCTGGATCAATCGAGGATACACGACAGAAGGAATTGTTCTATCTCCAAACTTGACCTTCACTAAGCGTAGCTTTATTTTGAAAATTGGGTTCTTTCTATTCCGAACCACGTCTTTTCTCGTAAGAATGAAATGAGGGCTAAAAAAAAAAAAAAAACAAGAAAAAAGAATCAAATCACACCATCTCTATAATAGGTAAATGCCTTTTTTTCTCCTGAAGTTGTCGGAATTATTCGTAATAAAATATTGGCTATAATCGAAGAGGTCTTATCAATAAAATTTCCATTTATTCGAGATCTAGGCATAATTAGCAATCCATTCTATAATTCTTCTCATTACCCCCTCGGCTCGGGGAAAATGATCCCACAAACAAAGGAACTGTACATTACAGAATAACATAAAAAAAGAAAAATGATAACTAAAAAGATATGTACCTTCCGCTCAAATTGTATTCTTTTCGGACAAAGAGAGATAGGAGACTTTTGAATCAGATTGAATTTAATATAAATTTCGTAGTATACAAATGAGCAGAACTATTACTATTTCATCTAAGTTGAATAATCAAGGACTTTATTTTACTATGGATTCTTATAACTCGAGAAATTTGGATTTGGTTATGATCCAAGGAGGAAAAGGGATGGAATAATCATTATACCATTGAAATGAAATAGAAAAATCCATAGTACGATTCATGAATTTGTAATAGATCTATGGGATAGATGATAAGGGGATAAATGATAAGAGAAGTTGTTGTTTATAAATATGAAATTTGAAAGGAATTTTGGATTACTATAGAACCTCGGTGGTGCCCGTACTGCAATAAAATAATATGAGTAACTCGCTATTCACTCGGTTTCTGGTCAATAATAAGATTATGTAGGAAAGATGGCCGAGTGGTTCAAGGCGTAGCATTGGAACTGCTATGTAGGCTTTTTGTTTACCGAGGGTTCGAATCCCTCTCTTTCCGTTTCTGTTAATTCACCAGCGTTACCGACCACAATATATCAAATCAAATAACAATTCATATCATTATTCCAATAGTTTTTTTGATAAAAAACCTCTATTCCTAATTACATTACTGCGATACGGGAGCGATTTATGATACGTGAATGAGAAAAATTCGGATCAAGGCCCTTAGATCTATTTACTTTTTCGTTGAAAAAGGGGGACATAATTGTCTGAACCCCCCTTTCTTTGTTATGTTCGTTAGGTTCAAGTCTGTCGGGAATAATATTCTACGACTAACAACTCATTTATTTTTAACCCGATCCATTTACTATCTATTATTTGATTTACTAATCCTTTATATTGGAATGAGTCAATAGTCAAATGATTTGGTAGTTCCTCGTGAGGGGACGAAGCAATATAATTTTGAATCAGAGCTTTCGATCTTTGTTTATCCTTCGTAGTAATAATATCTCGGGGTTTGCAACGATAACTTGGTATATCCACTATACGACCATTAACTAAAATATGTCTATGGTTAACTAATTGTCTGGCTCCAGGAATGGTCGAAGCCATACCCAATCGAAAAAGGATGTTATCCAAACGCATCTCAAGTAGTTGTAGTAAAACCTGGCCTGTTGACCCTTTGGCTTTTCCGG